GTAGGGGGTTTAGATCCATGATCGGTCTATAATTTATGATCATGATTTCTATTTTTGTTTGATTTTTTCGGTGGCGTAAAAGGGTAAATGGTAGGGAGAAGTCGGTTGTATGTGGTTTGTTTTTTGTGGATAAGATGTGATGTGATGGTGATGGTTAGTTGTCGTTTTATGTTATTAGGAAACTCAGAGGAAGGTTAATTTAAAATAAATTGATGATGAATGATTTGTAAAATGTAGGGATAAATGGTTTAATTTTTTAACAAAAAAAACAAAAAATGTCAAGATAAAAAAAAAAAAGATGCGAAAAACTGGATTTAAATGATAGTTCCTAGTACGTGTAATAATAATTCTTATGTCCGGCAACCATTACACTATCTGTTGTCTAGAGGTGATTAGCGCGCACTCCATGAATGGGGTCAAAGTGCATCAGTGCTAAGTTTGAGACGACCTTATCCGTCAGACCATGACATTCTGGGTGTTAGGGGATTCATATGCGCGGTAGTCATGTGATGGACATGTCAAGAGGAAGATAACACCTGCGCTGCACTTGAGGGGCTTATTGAAGAGACGCCGAAAAAAAACAAGTGTAGGAGGTCGGTATGCCGAGGTAATGAAAGTAGGGAGGATTAGTTCAACCGACCACTTGTATCTGTGAAGAGCAAGGAGGAGGGAAGGGAGGAAGGTATGTTCCTGAAGTTACAACCAATAGCGCAAAAGAGCAAGTTTATTAGATGTATGCGCCTGCAGTGCAATAACGTAATACACTTCTGACGTTGAGTAGCTCGGTTCTCGTGAGAAGCGCGATCAATAGATAACCATGTCCTCTGGCTTGGGAGTGCTTGAAGGCTGTTGGAGAAGGATATTGTTTAGGAGGTGGGCGAATTCAGTGGTCTAGGGGAATGCAAAGGTGTACTGGGACATCCCTCGTTCTCTTGGTTGGGTGTAGGGTATAGTAGGTGAGTTCCTGGGTCTTTGGGTGACGCTTGCGGCTTGGCTGTAGGTAGGAGCATTTGGGCTATATGGTACCTGAAACAAGAATGTCTCTGGTGGGTGTATTGGCCGTATGAGGTCCGTTTTGGAGATAATGTTTGGGCTTTTTGTGGAGGGTCATAGCGTATGATGTGGGGTATCCTACATTTCATGGACTGTCTGATGTGGCAAATAGTGTGATGCATTTAGTACATACCCTTAAAGCATTAATAAAAATATGCTGGGGGGGGAAGGGGGGGGGGGGCCTGTAGATGGGCAGGTCTAGGGGTTCTTATAGTTAAATTTTTTAACGATGGTTTTTCAGGCCATAGATCTCGGAGAGAGGCCGGGTAGGAACTTATGATAGAGTTTGTTTTATTTTTAGGAGTGTGTTTTGCTTTGGGGGGTTTGGCAGTTGCGTCTAATCCGTCCCCTTATTATGGGGTTTTAGGGCTGGTAATTGCGGCTGTTGCAGGGTGTGGTTGGTTGGTGAGTTTGGGGCTTTCATTTGTGTCTTTGGTACTTGTGATGGTTTATTTAGGGGGGATGTTGGTGGTGTTTGTTTATTCAGTTTCGTTGGCGGCGGATCCGTATCCGGAGTCTTGGGTGAGTTGAGGGGTTGTTGGTTATGGTTTTGGGATGGGGTTTGTGGTGTTAGTGGGTCTTGCAGTGGGTGGTGCGTTGGGGCTGTTGGGGGGAGATGGCACAGTTAATAATGGGGGATTGTTGTCTGTTCGGTTGGATTTTAGTGGGGTGGCTGTTCTTTATTCGGAAGGAGTGGGGTTGCTTTTGATTGGGGGGTGGGGGCTGTTGCTGACTTTGTTTGTGGTATTAGAGCTTGTGCGGGGGTTGTCTCGGGGGGCGATTCGGGCTGTTTAGGGGTACGGTCAGGGAGTAGTTTAGGTTAAAATGCCAGCTTTGGGAGTTGGTGATGAAGGTTTAAGTCCTTTCTTCCTGATAGTGTGGTGGGATGTGGTGTAACTCTAAGAAGGGGTTTAGTCTTCAATCTTTGGCTTACAAGACCAATGTTTTTATAAACTATTAGAGTTGATTAAAGTTTTAGTAGTTTATTTTCTAGTGCGGCCGCAATGGGGAATAGGACTAGAATGATGGTGAAGTAGGAGATTGAGGCTAGTTGGCCGATGATGGTGAATGGGTGTTCTACTGGTTGGCTTCCCACTCATGTTAGGATAAGGACGTTTGCAACTAGGGCTCAGAATAGGATTTGGGAGATAGGGCGGAAGGTTATTGATCGTAGTTTGGATGTATGGAGTAGAGGTATTAGGAATAGTACTAGGATTGAGGCAGCTAGGGCTAGGACACCTCCAAGTTTGTTAGGGATGGATCGCAGGATGGCGTAGGCGAATAGGAAGTATCATTCGGGTTTAATGTGAGGGGGTGTTGCTAGGGGGTTGGCTGGTGTGAAGTTTTCTGGGTCTCCTAGTAGGTTAGGGGAGAATAGGGCTAGAGAGACGAGTAGGGAGATTATTAGGGCGAAGCCTAGAATGTCTTTTACGGTGTAGTATGGGTGGAATGGGATTTTGTCGCAGTCTGAGGGGACTCCTGTTGGGTTGTTGGATCCTGTTTCGTGAAGGAAGGTGAGGTGGACTAGTGTAAGGCCTACGATTACGAAGGGGAGGAGGAAGTGGAGGGCGAAGAATCGAGTGAGTGTTGGGTTGTCGACAGAGAACCCTCCTCAGGCTCATTCTACTAGTGTTTGTCCAATGTAGGGGATTGCTGAAAGTAGGTTCGTGATTACCGTAGCTCCTCAGAATGATATTTGTCCTCATGGTAGGACGTATCCTACGAAGGCAGTTGCTATGAGGGTTAATAGGAGGATTACTCCGACGTTTCAGGTTTCTTTGTTTAGGTATGAGCCGTAGTAGATTCCTCGGCCGATGTGTAGGTAGATGCAGATGAAGAAGAAGGAAGCTCCGTTTGCGTGGAGGTTGCGGATTAGTCAGCCGAATTGTACGTCGCGGCATAGGTGGGCTACAGAGGAGAAAGCTAGGTTGGTGTCTGCTGTGTAGTGTGTGGCTAGCAGAAGACCGGTAACAATTTGAGTAATTAAGCAAATGCCTAGGAGAGACCCGAAGTTTCATCATGTTGAGATGTTTGGTGGTGTGGGTAGGTCAATCAGGGCGTTGTTGATGATTTTTAGGATTTGGTGGTTTTTACGAAGATTGAGGGCCATTGGGTTTCTATATGAGGATATAAGGATGATGATGATGGAGAGGGCGAAAGTTCCTAGGTAGGCTTTGATTAGGCCTGAATGAAGGGAAGTGGCGGTTTTAGTTGCCGCTAGTTGTAGGCTGGCCAGTCCTTCGGGTCCTAGGGCTTTGTATCAGGATAAGTCGATTAGGTGGGAGGCGATGTTTTGTCCTCCGTTGAGGAGGTTGGATATGCTCAGGCGGTGAATTAGGGGGTTGAAGTATCCTAGGGATGTAGAGAAGTTTGAGAAGGTAGTTTGTTTTGTGGGTAGAAGGGTTTGGGCTATTTTTGAGATTTCCAGGGCTAGGGCAATTCCTAGGGCAGTTACAATCAGGGCTGTGATTTTGATGGATAGGGGTATGGTTATTGTGGGTGTTTTTGTTGGGATGATGAACGAGGTGATGAGGAATCCTGCTGTGATGCTTCCTAGTGCAAGTCGGGTAATAGGTGAAGTTACTGCGGGGTTGTTTTCATTTATTGGTGTTAGAGGGGAAATTCGGACGAAGCCGGTTTGTACAAGCACGGTTATACGGATTGTGTATACTGCAGTGAAGGATGTGGCTAGTAGGGTTAGTAGTAGGGCTCAGGTGTTTAGGTAGGAGGTGTTTAGGCTTTCGATGATTTGGTCTTTTGAGTAGAATCCTGCTAGGAAGGGTGTTCCTATTAGAGCCAGGTTTCCGATGGTCAGGCATGAGGTGGTAGTAGGTATTGTTTTTTGGAGTCCTCCTATTTTTCGAATGTCTTGTTCGCCGTTTAGGTTGTGGATGATGGACCCTGAGCATAGGAAGAGTATGGCTTTGAAGAATGCGTGGGTTGAGATGTGGAGGAAAGCGAGTTCTGGGAGGTTTAGGCCGATTGTAACTATTATCAGGCCTAGTTGGCTTGAGGTGGAGAAGGCGATGATTTTTTTGATGTCATTTTGGGTGAGGGCGCATGTGGCTGCAAATAGGGTTGATAGGGCCCCTAAGCATAGGCAAAGAGTTAGGGCGGTTTGGTTATTGTTAAATAGGGGGTGGGTTCGGATTAGTAGGAAGATCCCAGCTACTACTATTGTGCTGGAGTGGAGTAGGGCTGATACAGGGGTGGGTCCTTCTATGGCAGCTGGGAGTCAGGGGTGTAGGCCGAATTGGGCGGATTTTCCGGTTGCGGCTAGAATTAGGCCTAGGAGGGGGAGTGTTGGTGTTTGGGAAGGGGATGGAAGTTGTTGGATTTCTCAGGTGTTTATGGCGGATGCTAGTCATGCTATGCAGAGGATTAGGCCAATGTCACCAACTCGGTTGTATAGTACGGCTTGTAGGGCAGCGGTGTTAGCTTCTGCTCGTCCGTGTCATCAGCTGATTAGTAGGAAGGACATGATTCCGACTCCTTCTCAACCAATGAATAGGACAAATAGGTTGTTGGCAATGATTAGGATGAGTATTGCTATTAGGAAGAATAATAGGTATATGAAGAATTTTGTGATGTAGGGATCTGAGGCTATGTATCATGTTGCGAATTGTAGGATTGATCATGAGACAAATAGTGCGATTGGGAAGAAAGTGAGGGAGTAGAAGTCTATTTTTAGGCTAATGGGGATTTTGAAATTCATGATGAATTTTCATTCTCATAGGGAGATTAGGCTTTCTGTTCCTGAGTAGATGTGAATTGTTATAGGGATTAAGCTGATCAGGAATGAGGTTTTAACTGTGTTTGTAATGGAGTCGGGAGTGTTTTTGAATTTAGGGGAGAGTAGTGGGAATAGGATTGGAGTAAAGAGGGTTGCTAGGGTTAGGAGTATGAGTGTGGTTAGGATTAGGGATAGGTCCATTACTTTCACTTGGATTTGCACCAAGATGAGTGGTTCCTAAGACCATTGGATTACTATTATCCTTTGAAAGTAAGGGGACTGAGGTTTTATACTCAGATTCAAGAGTTAGCAGTTCTTGTTGGTTTGACCTCCCCTCGGCAGGTAAGAAGGGTTTAACTTCTATCTTTAGGATCACAGTCTAATGTTTTGATTGAAACTATACTTGCATATAGGAGTACCGGAGATTAGTTCGGGTTTGAGGATTAGGAGAAGTATTGGGATCATGTGTAGGGCTATGAGGAGGTGTTCTCGAGTAGAGGAGTTTTGGATGGAGGTGATGTGAGATGGAAGTGTCCCTCGTTGTGTTATTGTTAGTATGTATAGGGTGTATGAGGCGGTGAGGAGGATTGCTGCCCCTGTCAGGAGGATTGTGAAGGCTGATCAGTTGAACAGTGCAATGACAATGGTTAGTTCTGCTATGAGGTTGGTTGTTGGGGGAAGGGCTATATTTGTTAGATTTGCTAGAAGTCATCAGGTTGCTATAAGTGGTAGTAGGGGTTGGAGTCCTCGTGTGAGTAGGAGAATTCGGCTGTGGGTTCGTTCGTAGTTGGTGTTGGCTAGGCAGAATAGTATTGAGGAGGTTAGGCCGTGTGAGATTATTAAGATTATTGCTCCTGAGAATGCTCATTGAGTTTGGATTATGGTTGCGGCTACAACTAATCCCATGTGGCTGACAGAAGAGTAAGCGATTAGAGATTTTAGGTCGATTTGTCGTAGGCAGATTGCGCTGGTTATTAGTGCTCCCCATAGGGCTAGGGTGATGAATGGGTAGTGCAGGTTGTTTGATGTTGGGTTTACTAGGATTGTGATTCGTATGATGCCGTACCCTCCTAGCTTTAGTAGTAGAGCGGCGAGTAGTATGGAGCCGGCAATGGGAGCTTCTACGTGGGCTTTGGGGAGTCATAGGTGTAGGCCGTACAGGGGAGCTTTGACCATGAAGGCTAAGAGGAGTGCGAGGCTTGCGGCTAGTCCAGATCAGGAGGAATTTAGCGTTGGGTGTGATAGTTTAATCATAGGGAGGTAGAGTGTACCGATTTGATTTTGTAGGTGTAGGATGGCAATTAGCAGGGGGAGTGAGCTGGCTAGTGTGTAGAATAGGAGGTAAATGCCAGCGTTTAGTCGTTCTGGTTGGTTTCCTCATCGTGTAATGAGAATAAGGGTGGGGATGAGGGTTGCTTCGAATGCAATGTAGAATAGTATTAGTTCTGAGGCTGAGAAGGCCAGGAGAATAAACAGTTGAGCTAAGATTACTGTTGTAGCGAAGATTCGTTTGCGGATGGTGGGTTCTTGTTCTAAATGGTTTTGGCTTGCTATGATTATGAGGGGCAGGAGTCAGCACGAGAGGACTAATAGAGGAGAAGAGATTTGGTCAATTGAGGTTCAGGGGGTTAGGCCTTTGTTTGGGTAGTATGTGGGTGTTAGTCATTGCAGGCTGATTGTGGCAATGAGTAGGCTGTGTAGTGTAATGTTAGTTCATAGGTGTTTGAGTGGAGACATGAAGGTTAGAGGTAGGAGTGTTGCGGTTGGAATGAGGATTTTTAGCATTGTAGGAGGTTGAAGTTGTGTAGGTGGTCTGAGCCGTGGGTTCGGGTGGAGGCTACTAGTAGGGCTAGGCCTGTGCCGGCTTCGCAAGCAGAGAATGTTAGTATGATGATTGGCAGGATGGTAGAGGATGGTGATTGTATTTGGATGGGTCATATAGCAAGTGCTACATACATGGATAGCATCATGCTTTCTAGGCATAGTAGAGCTGAAATTAGATGAGTGCGGTGGAAAGCTAATCCTAGGCTGCTTAGGGTGAAGGCTGAGTAGAAACTAAGGTGGAGGTAAGACATGAAGAAAGTTATAGGGTGTGAGCTATAATTTGTTGAGTCGAAATCAACCGTCTTGATTAGACTAACTTTCTGTTATTCTGCTCATTCTAACCCCCCTTGAATTCATTCGTAGATTAGTCCTAGTGTTAGTAGAAGGAGGAGGAAGGAGGTTCAGATTAGAGTGGTGGTGGGAGATTCTAGCTGGATGGCTCATGGAAGTGGTAGGAGTAGGGCAATTTCTAGGTCGAATAGGAGGAATAGAATGGCTACTAGGAAGAATCGGATTGAGAATGGAAGTCGGGCGGATCCTAGGGGGTCGAATCCACATTCGTAGGGGGATAGTTTCTCTGAGTCTGGGTTTATTTGTGCTAGTCAAAAGTTTAGTGCGGTCAGCAGAATGCTTAGGGTGAGTGATAAGGTTAGTATGAATAGAATTATGTTCATTACTCTTCTCTGGGTTTAAACCAGATTTTAAAGATTGGAAGTCTATTGTAATGAATATACTAGAAGAGTAGGATCCTCATCAGTAGATGGAAATGTAGAGGAATAGTCATACTACGTCTACGAAATGTCAGTATCAGGCGGCTGCTTCAAATCCAAAGTGGTGTCCTGATGTGAAGTGGTATTTGATTAAACGTAGTAGGCATACTAGTAGGAATGTGGAACCGATGATTACATGCAGGCCATGGAATCCGGTAGCGACAAAGAATGTAGAGCCGTATACTCCGTCTGCGATGGAGAATGGTGCTTCGTAGTATTCTATGGCTTGGAGTGCAGTGAAGTAGAAGCCTAGGAGCACGGTTAGGGTGAGTGCTTGGATTGCTTGTTTTCGGTTGGCTTCTGTGATGCTGTGGTGGGCTCATGTTACGGTAACACCGGAGGCTAGAAGGATGGCAGTGTTTAGTAGCGGTACGTCTATAGGGTTTAGGGGTTTGATTCCAACGGGTGGTCATTGTCCGCCTAATTCTGGGGTAGGGGCTAGGCTTGAGTGGAAGAATGCCCAGAAGAACCCTAGGAAAAAGAATGCCTCAGATGTAATGAATAGGACTATGCCGTATCGTAGGCCTTTTTGTACGGTGGGGGTGTGGTGTCCTTGGAATGTGCTTTCTCGGACGATGTCGCGTCATCATTGGAACATGACTAGGAAAGTGGAGATTAGGCCCAAGATAAGGAGTTGGGGCGAGTTTCAGTGGAATCACATTGTGAGTCCTGAGGTGGTTAGAAGGGCGGCGGCGGCTCCTAGGATAGGTCATGGGCTGGGGTCTACTATGTGGTAAGAGTGTGCTTGGTGTGCCATTGTGGGTGTTAGATGTTCTCCTGAAGGTATAGGCTTAGTAATAGTACGAAGACGTAGGCTTGAATCATTGCTACTGCTACCTCTAGGATGGTCAGTAAGAATAGAATTAACAGGGTTAGGAGTGAGACTGCTGGTATTGTAGGGAATAGGGCTGTTGTGGCTGTGGAGATGAGTTGGATGAGCAGGTGTCCTGCTGTAAGGTTAGCTGTTAGGCGTACGCCTAGGGCTAGGGGTCGGATTAGTAGGCTTGTTGTTTCGATTAGGATTAAGGCAGGGATTAGTGGAGTTGGGGTGCCTTCTGGGAGGAGGTGTCCTAGTGAGATTGAGGGTTGGTTTCGCAGGCCTGTTAGTAGGGTGGCAAGTCATAGGGGGAAGGCTAGGGCTAGGTTTATGGATAGTTGGGTAGTTGGGGTGAAGGTGTATGGTAGTAGGCCTAGGAGGTTGATTAGTAGTAGGAAGACTATTAGGGATGTTAGGATTAGGGCTCATTTGTGTCCTTTTTTGTCTAGGGGTGTTATTAGTTGTTTTGTGACTAGGTTGACGAACCATAGTTGGAGGGTTGAGAGTCGGTTAGTGATCCATCGGTTGTCTAGTGAGGGGATTAAGAGGGCTGGGAATGTTATTGAGATGAGGATGAGTGGGATTCCTAAGAGGGATGGGCTTGAGAATTGGTCGAAGAAGCTTAGGTTCATGGTCAGGTTCAGGGGGTGGTGCTTGGAGTAGCAGGTGGCTTGTTGGATGGAGGGTTTATTGATACAAATGATAAGAGTTTGGGTTGAATGATGAGGGAGAAGGTTAGTCATGAAATAATCATGATAAAAAATCAAGGTGCAGGGTTTAGTTGAGGCATGTCATTAAGGAGGAGTGTAGTCCTCTTTCTTTAGCTTAAAAGGCTAATGCTGGTTCATAGCTTCTTAATGATGAAGAGGCTGCTAGAGAGGATCAGCTTTCGAAGTTAGCGAGAGGAGTTGATTCTACTACGATTGGTATGAAGCTGTGGTTAGCTCCGCAGATTTCTGAGCATTGTCCGTAGAAGACTCCAGGTCGGGAGGCAAGGAATGAAGTTTGGTTTAAGCGTCCTGGGATTGCATCGGTTTTTACTCCTAGGCTTGGGACTGCTCATGAGTGAAGTACGTCGTCAGCGGTGACGATTACTCGGATTGTAGAGCTTATTGGGACTACAACGCGGTGGTCGACTTCTAGTAGTCGGAAGTGTCCTAGGGGTAGGTCTGATGTTGGAATTATGTAAGAGTCGAATGTGAGGTCTTTGAGGTCGGTGTATTCATATGTTCAATATCATTGATGGCCGATGGCCTTTAGGGTTAGGTCAGGTTCATTGATTTCGTCTATCATGTATAGAATTCGTAGGGATGGTAGGGCAAGTGTGATTAGAACCATGGCTGGCAGGATTGTTCAGACAAGTTCAATTTCTTGTGCGTCTACTGTGCTTGATGAGAGTTTTCCTGTTATTATGTGAGTTAGAAGGTATAGTACTAGGGTGCAGATTGCTAATGCGATTATTATGGCGTGGTCATGGAATCCTATAAGTTCTTCTATGATGGGAGAGGAGGCGTCTTGAAAGTTGAGTTGTGAGTGGTTGGCCATGTTTGGGTGAAGAGATGTGCAGGGGTTTCACCTGCAATTTAGTCTTGACAAGGCTATGTAATTATTTTACTAACGTCTCTATGAGAAAGAAGCATAAGTGGTTCATGCGGTTGGCTTGAAACCAACATATGGGGGTTCGACTCCTTCCTTTCTTGGACTTGGACGAAAGCGGGTTCTTCAAAGGTGTGGAATGGGGGTGGGCAGCCGTGGATTCATTCGACGTTGGTGCTTGTTAGTTCTGGTTGTAGGACTTTACGTTTTGATGCGAAGGCTTCTCAGATAATGAAGACTAGCATGATTACGGCTGTTAGGGAGATGAGTGAACCTACTGAGGAGATGGTGTTTCATAGGGTATAGGCATCTGGGTAGTCTGAGTATCGGCGTGGTATACCGGCTAGGCCTAGGAAATGTTGGGGGAAGAAAGTTAGGTTGACTCCTACGAATATTACGCCGAAGTGGGCTTTAGCTCATGTTGAGTGAAGGGTGTATCCGGTGAATAGGGGGAATCAGTGCGTGAAGCCGGCTAGAATTGCGAATACTGCTCCTATTGATAGGACATAGTGGAAGTGAGCTACTACGTAGTAGGTATCATGTAGTGCGATGTCTAGTGAGGAGTTTGCTAGGACGATTCCTGTCAGCCCTCCGATGGTGAATAGGAAGATAAATCCTAGAGCTCATAGTATTGGTGGGTCTCATTTGATTACACCTCCGTGAAGTGTGGCTAGTCAGCTGAATACTTTAATGCCGGTTGGGATGGCAATGATTATAGTGGCGGATGTGAAGTATGCTCGAGTGTCAACGTCTATTCCAACTGTGAACATGTGGTGAGCTCATACGATGAACCCTAGGAATCCAATGGATAGCATGGCTCATACTATTCCTATGTAGCCGAATGGTTCCTTTTTTCCTGCGTAGTAGGTTACGACATGAGAGATGATTCCAAATCCTGGTAGAATTAGAATGTATACTTCTGGATGGCCGAAGAATCAGAAGAGGTGTTGGTACAGGACTGGGTCGCCTCCTCCTGCCGGGTCGAAGAATGTAGTGTTGAGGTTGCGGTCTGTTAGAAGTATTGTGATCCCTGCGGCGAGTACAGGGAGGGAGAGGAGTAGAAGTACTGCGGTGATTAACACGGATCATACAAACAGGGGGGTTTGGTATTGTGACAGGGCTGGGGGTTTTATGTTGATGGATGTTGTGATGAAGTTGATTGCTCCTAGAATTGAAGAAATACCGGCTAAGTGTAGGGAGAAGATTGCTAGGTCTACAGAGGCTCCGGCGTGGGCGAGATTGCCTGCTAGTGGGGGGTATACTGTTCAGCCTGTGCCAACTCCTGCTTCTACAGTAGAAGAGGCCAGGAGGAGAAGGAATGATGGGGGAAGTAGTCAGAAGCTTATGTTATTTAATCGAGGGAATGCTATGTCTGGGGCTCCGATTATTAGGGGAACTAGTCAGTTTCCGAATCCTCCGATCATGATTGGCATGACTATGAAGAAAATCATTACAAAGGCATGGGCTGTGACGACTACGTTATACACTTGGTCGTCTCCTAGGAGGGCTCCGGGTTGACCTAGTTCTGCTCGGATGAGGAGGCTTAGTGCGGTACCCACTATTCCGGCTCATGCGCCGAAAATTAGGTATAGGGTTCCGATATCTTTATGGTTGGTTGAGAATAGTCATCGGGTAATGAATGTCATAGGTAAGATGGCTGAGTGTGTAAGCGTTAGGCTGTAGTCCTTTTCACAGAGGTTCAATTCCTCTTCTTATCGGCTCTGTAGTGAAGTTCATAATGAGTTGCAAGCTCGTTGATGTACACTGATCGTGTGCCGGAGTCTTAGGCAGAGGCCTGTTGGTTAGGGCATGTAGCTGTTAACTACAGAGTCATGGGATCGAAGCCCATCTGCCTAGCGTATTGTAAGGTCCTAGCTTAATTAAAGTACCTGGGTTGCATTCAGGGGATGCAGGGTAGTAGCCTGCGGACTTTAACAGAAACTAAGAGAGTTTAACTCTTGTTTAAGGCTTTGAAGGCCTTCGGTTTGAATTAATCCTAAGTTTCTTAAACGATGGAGAAGATTATGGGTGAGATGGGGAGGAGGATAAGGGATATTGTGGTTAAGACAGCAATCACGATGTTGATTGACTTGTTGGTGCGTCATTGTTTTATATGGTTTGTGGTGTGTGGTGGTAGTGTGATTGTCGTGCAGTACGCAAGGCGAAGGTAGAAGAATAGGCTTAGTAGTGATAGAAGGGATATGAGTGTGGCTGCGGGGACTATTTCTTGTTTAGTTAGTTCTTGAATAATGAGTCACTTAGGTAGAAATCCTGTTAAAGGAGGAAGTCCTGCGAGGGAAAGTAGGGTCAATAGTAGTATTGCATTTAGCGATGGTGCTTTAGTCCATATGGTCATTAGTGTGGATAGTTTCATTACTTTAACTGAGTTCAGGGTGAGGAAGATAGCTGCAGTTATTATAGTGTACAGGTAGAAGTTAAGGAGGGTGAGTTTGGGGTTATAGATGATGATGATTGCTATTCAGCCAAGGTGTGAGATAGAGGAGAAAGCTAGGATTTTTCGAATTTGTGTTTGGTTAAGGCCTATTCATCCTCCGACGGCTGCTGAGAGGATAGCTAGGGTAGCCAGGAGTGTGGGATTTAGTGAGGGGGAAGTTATATATAGGAGAGTAATTGGCGGTAGTTTTATGATGGTGGACAGCAGAAGTCCAGTGGAAAGAGGGGAGCCTTGTAATACTTCTGGGAATCAGAAGTGGAATGGGACTAGGCCTAGTTTCATTGCAATTGCTGAGGTCAGGATTAGACTAGACGTAGGATGGGTCAGTTGGGTAATGTCTCATTGCCCAGTATACCATGAGTTGGTTATGCTGGAAAATAGAACTAGGGCGGAGGCGGCTGCTTGGGTTAGGAAGTATTTAGTAGCTGCTTCGATGGATCGTGGGTGGTGGGATTTCGAGATTAATGGTAGGACGGCGAGTGTGTTGATCTCGAGGCCGGCTCAAGCTATGATCCAGTGGTTGCTCGAGATTGTGATGGTAGTCCCCAGAAGGAGGCTAGTTACGAAGATTAGTTTTGCTTGGGGGTTCATTAGCAGGGGAAGGAGTTAGACCATCATTTTCGGGGTATGGGCCCGATAGCTTGTTTAGCTGACCCTACTAGAAAGTAATATAAAGGAAGTATGGAGGATTTTGATTCCTCTAGTGTAGGTTCGATTCCTGCTTTTCTAAGCTGTAGGAAATGAGAGGGCTGGTATACCTCCATGTTCACTTTATCATAGTGACCCTTAGTGTTCAGGCACATTTCCGGTGGTCTTAGATAAGGGGGTAATCCTGCATAGCAGATTGGCATGCTGGTATGTCAGAGACATAGAGCAAGTGTGAGTGGTAAGAAGTTCTTTCATAGCAAGTGCATTAGTTGGTCGTATCGGAATCGTGGGTAGGAGGCACGGATTCATAGAAACCCTGCTGATAGCAGTAGGACTTTTGTAGCGAGTACTACAGGGAATAGTTCTTGGGGGAGGTTGAGTAGGCTTGGGTTGAAGAATAGGATTGTGGTGATAGTGTTTATGAGTATAATATTAGCGTATTCAGCCAAAAAGAATAGTGCAAAAGGGCCAGCTGCATATTCTACGTTAAACCCAGAGACCAATTCGGATTCTCCTTCTGTTAAGTCAAAGGGAGCACGGTTGGTCTCAGCAAGTGTGGAGACATATCATATTATAGCGAGAGGTCAGCATGAGAAAATGAGGTATAGAGGCTCCTGAGTAACTGCAAGGGTGCTTAGGGTATAGTTGCCGCTAAGGAGCACAACAGATAGGAGGATAATGGCTAAGGTCACTTCGTATGAGATTGTTTGGGCCACCGCTCGTAGTGCACCGATTAATGCGTATTTTGAGTTGGAAGCTCAGCCAGATCAGAGAATGGAATACACTGCTAGGCTTGATATGGCTAGCAGGAATAGCAGGCCTAGGTTTAGGTCTGCTAACGAAAATGGTAGGGGTAAGGGGGTTCAGATTGAAATTGCTAGGAGTAGGGCTAATATTGGGGTTGCAAGAAATAAGATTGGTGAGGATGTTGAGGGTCGGATGGGTTCTTTGATGAATAGTTTTACTCCATCTGCTAGGGGTTGTAGGAGGCCGTATGGGCCTACAATGTTGGGACCTTTTCGATTTTGTATGTAGCTTAAGATTTTGCGCTCTACTAGTGTTAGAAAGGCTACTGCAATTAAGATGGGGAGGGCGTAGGAGAGGGATATAATTAGGTTAATTAGTAGGGGGTGGTTGGTCATGGGTTGTTGAGTTAAGCTAGGGAGAGGATTTGAACCTCTGAGTTAAAGGACTTAAGCCTTTTGCATTTTCCGAGCTCTGCCACGCTAGCTAGCCCTTTTCTTGGACGTGGTGGAGAGTGATAGCCTTTTGTAATTTAGTTGGTTTCATTACTTAAGGCGAAGGCTTGCTTGTAGTATTGGCCTCACTTTTCCTATCCTTTCGTACTGGGAAGAGTTCATCATAGATAGAAACCGACCTGGATTACTCCGGTCTGAACTCAGATCACGTAGGACTATTAATCGTTGAACAAACGAACCCTTAGTAGCGGCTGCACCACTAGGATGTCCTGATCCAACATCGAGGTCGTAAACCTCCTCGTCGATACGGACTCTCGGAGGAGATTGCGCTGTTATCCCTGGGGTAGCTTGGTCCATTGATCAATTGTATTGGATCTGGGTGCTATTAGCACGTTGAGGGGTTGCTCTCAGTCTAGAGGTATGGTCTAATTTTTGGAGGTTCTTTTTTGCTCCAAGGTCGCCCCAACCGAAAAACGCAGACCAGTGTCTTGTGTAACAGTGAACCCAGTGGGTGCGTAGGTGATTTAAGATGGTTGCTGGTTTTAAAGTTCCACAGGGTCTTCTCGTCTTATGTGTTTATCCCTGCTTTTGAACAGGGAGATCAATTTCACCGATTGCCTGTAAGAGACAGTTAAGACCTCGTTTAGCCATTCATACTAGTCTCGATTTATGGGACAATTGATTGCGCTACCTTTGCACGGTTAGGATACCGCGGCCGTTGAACGTGAGTCACCGGGCAGGCATCACCTTCAATACTTGTTTGTGGTTTGCTGAAGGCTATGTTTTTGGTAAACAGTCGGGCCTTGACGGGTTTGCCGAGTTCCTTTTACAGGTTTTAATCTTTCTTAATGGACGCTCCTTTGTCGGGTTAACAATGTACTTAATACTCTGCTTGTTTGATTAGTCGTATATTGGTGGTTTGTTAATAATGTGCCGATGTAAGCTTGCGTCGTAGAGGGAGGACCCAGGTTACTCATTCTAGCATTAATTCTCCTATTTGAATATAGGTTAGCCTGTTAATGGGGAGGGAGTCATATTGTTTTTATATTTTTGTAAGGTAGAGCTTTAACGCACTCTTTGTTGATGGCTGCTTGAGGGCCCACAGTATGATTAGTAAGTCCTTATTTATCCGCTCGTAGAGATTGTACTCTTTTTTAAAGGAGCTGTACCTCCTTTAAATAGCCCTTAATTCGCTTCATTAGGGTTTGTGTGTTTCCTTGGAGGAGAATTAAGAGTGAACTAAGATTCGTTTCACAGGCAACCAGCTATCACCCAGCTCGGTTGGCTTTTCACCTCTACTAACAAGTCATCCCACTCTTTTGCCACAGAGACGGGTTCGCTCAAGATAGCTGCTCGTAAGTAGCTCGCTTAGGTTTCGGGGTGGCAAACTTAAATTCATTTTGCTTGGTTTTTCTTGCTAGACCATGATGCAAAAGGTACAAGGGTTGATCTTTGCTGTTTTTAGCTTAGTTTGTTTCACTAATATTTCATCTTTCCCTTACGGTACGTGGTCTCTATCGCTCCAATGGTGTCTTTTCTATCGCCTATACTGGGACTAGTAAATGCTTTAGTTGGGTGTGTGAAGTGACTTTGTTATTCCAGGTCATGTCGATTGGGCTAGAGGTTGGCATCAAGACGATCTGGTGTTAGCAGACATTTTTCAGGTGTAAGCTGAATGCTTTTGATTAAGCTACGTCTTGGTATCCTAAGTGCACCTTCCGGTACACTTACCTTGTTACGACTTACCTCATCTTTGGCTGAATAGTTTATTAATTTATGGGGGGGGGGGGG